ATGAAAGAGACCAAAGGGGTCTTGGATCAGACTGCCTGTCTTCTTGTAGTTGGATCCCCAAGTTTTTGGAATGCTCCAAACTCGACTTGAGCATCCAAATCTGGGTCAATACCAGCAAAAACATCTCTGAACAAGGTTCTAGCACCATGCCAAATGTGTCCGAAAAAGAAGAGTAAAGCAAACGAAGCATGCCCAAAAGTAAACCAACCTCTTGGACTACTACGAAAAACACCATCAGATTTCAAAGTCGCACGATCTAATTCAAAAATTTCACCCAATTGGGCGCGTCTAGCATATTTTTTCACAGTAGCAGGATCACTATAACTGACTCCATTGAGTTCGCCGCCATAGAACTCAACGGTTACACCTACTTGTTCAACACTATACTTAGATTCGGCCCTTCTAAAAGGAACATCCGCTCTAACAATTCCGTCGCCGTCTACCAAAACGACCGGAAATGTTTCAAAAAAAGTGGGCATACGCCGTACAAAAAGCTCACGTCCTTCTTTATCTCTAAAGATGGGGTGTCCCAACCACCCAACCGCTATTCCATCTCCGCTATCCATTGAGCCTGCCCTGAATAACCCTCCTTTTGCCGGATTATTGCCGATATAATCATAAAAAGCCAATTTTTCAGGAATTTTAGACCAGGCTTCGGATAAACTTTGATTTTCTGCTAGCCCAGCGCTAACTCTTCGATATATCTCTTGCTGGAAGTAACCCTGATCCCATTGATAACGAGTGGGACCAAATAATTCGATGGGGGTAGTTGCTGAACCATACCACATAGTTCCGGCAACTACAAAAGCTGCAAAAAAGACAGCCGCGATACTACTGGAGAGTACGGTTTCAATATTTCCCATACGTAATCCTTTGTATAGCCGTTGTGGGGGTCGAACGCTAAGATGGAATAGACCCGCTAATATGCCCAATGTACCTGCTGCAATATGATGAGAAGCTATTCCTCCCGGAACAAAAGGATCAAAACCTTCCACGCCCCACGACGGATTTACAGGTTGTACTTTTCCCGTTAGTCCATAAGGATCAGACACCCATATTCCAGGACCATACAGGCCTGTTACATGAAATGCACCAAAACCAAAGCAAGCCACCCCGGAGAGAAATAAATGAATTCCAAAGATCTTGGGCAAATCCAAAGAAGGTTTTCCTGTACGTTCATCAGAAAATATTTCTAGATCCCAATAGACCCAATGCCAAATAGCTGCCAAAAAGCATAAGCCAGAAAATACAATATGTGCCCCAGCTACACCTTCGTAGCTCCAAACCCCCGTATTCGTTACAGTCCCTCCTGTGATACTCCAACCCCCCCACGAGTTGGTTATTCCTAAACGAGTCATGAAGGGTATAACGAACATACCTTGTCTCCACATTGGATCAAGAACGGGGTCAGAAGGATCAAAAACTGCTAATTCATAGAGAGCCATCGAACCCGCCCAACCAGCAACCAGAGCTGTATGCATTATATGAACGGAAAGCAATCGGCCGGGATCATTCAATACAACGGTATGAACACGATACCAAGGCAAACCCATGGAAAATACCCCTTTATCAAAGAAAAATAAACACTACGTAACTTTATTGCATTGGAATATACTATGACTATGCTGCGAACTTCCCCTGTTGAGTGGATTATTTCCTAACAAGGGTTATTTATTCTATTATGTTTCAAATAATGGAAGAATTCTGTTCGTAAGAACAAAGAGAAGCAGATTTATTCTATACTCGATAAGTACCAATACGCAATGGTGGATTGATACCACTTTCTATGAGTAAATGCGTTTATCATTCGAAAGGCCTGCTCGTAAAAAATTGCCTTTATTTTTTTGTCTTTCTTTCTGAATTTTTCTAATCTATGGATAAAATAAATATGATAAAGACAATATTATAAAGACAATAAAACCACATTATTACGTTTCCACATCAAAGTGAAATATAGGATTTAGTTCTTTTTTCTTTCAATTTATGCCTATTGGTGTTCCAAAAGTACCTTTCCGAAGTCCTGGAGAGGAAGATGCATCTTGGGTTGACGTATAGTGCGACTTGTCAGATATATTGGGTCATATGGGATTTCCCCGTTCTCTCCCCCGATCGAGATATCCTCTGTTTCGCCCAAGAAGTAGAAATGGAATCATCCATAAATTGGAGCGTGAAGTGCAATTAGATGCATTGTTTGGAGGAATTCATAGTACTATTCTCAATTCGAATAATTTATGGTTGACTCTGATTGGACTAAAAAAATGAAGTATCCAGGCTCCGTTTAGAAAAAACCCAATTGGTAATATATCTAGGATTAATATGTGTATCCTAAATGATTCCTGTTTGTTATTTGGACAGTCATACCAAAAAGAAATGGTGGTGAGAAGATTTGTCCTATATGTGCAAATCAAAACGGGGTGAATCTTTACCCGGAGTAGACCATAAACCTAAAAAGATGAAAGAGACCCATTCAGGAACAAGAAAATACCATCGTGATTTGGAT